CGAATCTACTTATTGGAAGAAAATAAGTTTCTTGAAATTTTTAATTTCGAATTGTATCCTCACGAAAGAATGTTGAAATTGAAAAAACCGCCTAATCATTCAAGTCTTTGCTTTGGAGTCTCTAAATTATACGCCCTTTGGTTGAATCATAAGGACTTACCTCAATTTTTAGTCTATTTCCTGGTAGTATACGTATAAAACTACATGGAATCCTTTACGAAACAAAAACCAGAATAATTTTTTTGTTATCTAAACGAATCCGGAAGATACATACCATCGGTAAGTTGTTCAGTAATTAAACCCTCATGAATCCATTTTTGTTGTTTCATTCCAGGTAAAACCGCTTTGAAGTATCAACTAATGTAAGAGGGGTAATATTATAAACTTGTCCTTTCTCTTTTTTCACAAATATGACCGTGTCGGCTATTAGAAAGATTACCATATATAACACAAAACTTCTCCGCCGATTCCTTCTAGTCGAGCCTTTCGGTCTGTCATTATACCTCGAGAAGTAGAAAGAATTACAACCCCCATTCCGCCTAAAATTCTAGGAATTCGTTGATAGTTAGAATATATTCGTAGACCGGGTCGACTGATCCGTTTTAAATTTAAAACAGTTCTATATGGTCCTTTCCTATTTCTTCTATGTCGTAGGGTTAAAACCAAAAAATATTTATTGCTTTCTTGATGTTTTCTCACGTTTTCAATAAAACCTTCTTGTAAAAGGATTTTAACAATATTTTCAGTGATGTTAGTAGATGGTATTCGAACTGTTCTTTTTTTATTCATGTCAGCATTTCGTATAGAGGTTATTATGTCAGCAATAGTGTCTTTACTCATGATAAACTAAGATTTTTGTTTTCCCCGAATTTTGATATAATCAACATGCTCTTTTTCTTTTTTCTGAATTTTAAAATATTTATGAATTATTAAAGATATATACGTGATAGATAAACAATCTACTAATTAATTAAATAAATTGAATAAATTTCATTCAAATACTATTACTATATTAAGGTCTTCCCCTATAATACTTCAGGTGCTAATGAAACTATTTTAGTGAAATTTAACTGTCTTAATTCCCGGGCGATCGCGCCGAAAATTCGGGTTCCTTTTGGATTTCCTTCTTGATCAATAACAACCGCAGCGTTGTCATCATATCGTATTATCATACCGTTGTCGCGTTTGAGTTCTTTACAAGTACGTACAATGACAGCTCGGACCACTTCTGATCTTTCTAGAGGTGTATTTGGTACTGCTTCCTTGATTACAGCAACAATAATGTCACCAATATGAGCATATCGTCGATTACTAGTTCCTATGATTCGAATACACATCAATTCTCGGGCCCCGCTGTTATCCGCTACATTCAAATGGGTTTGAGGTTGAATCATATCATTTTTTTTTTTTTTTTTATCGGTTTTTTCTTTTTCAATGCAAAGGTATAAATAAAAAAAAGAAATATTATTTGTTCAAAACAAAAAAAGAAACCTGCAATTGTTTTTTTTTTTTTTTCATCCAAAAAACCCCTTTCGTTTGTTTCTACATTCCTATTCAGAAAGAATGAATTGAGTTCGTATAGGCATTTTAGATGCCGCTATTGAAATAGCCCTTCTAGCTATATTTTCTGCTACTCCGCTCATTTCATAAAGTATTCTACCGGGTTTAACGACAGCTACCCAATATTCGGGAGATCCTTTCCCCGAACCCATACGTGTTTCTGTAGGTCTTACTGTAACAGGTTTGTCTGGAAATATGCGTACCCATATTTTTCCACCGCGGCGTGCATTTCGTGTCATTGCTCGCCGCCCTGCTTCTATTTGTCTAGATGTGATCCAAGCGGGTTCAAGCGCTTGAAGAGCATATCTACCGAAGCAAATACGATTACCTCGATAAGATATTCCTTTCATTCTTCCTCTGTGTTGTTTACGGAATCTGGTTCTTTTGGGGTTATAGTTGATGGTTGTTTATCAATTCCATCCATCTCTACTACAGAACCGGACACGAGAGTTTCTTCTCATCCAGCTCCTCGCGAATTAAACAATTTTTTAAAATTAAACAAAAAAAAAATACACGGTTAATAATATATGGAATCGTGGAATTCTTTGAAATTTGATCTAATCGATTATAAATTAGAACTTTTTTGTGTTTTAATATATAATTTAACACGTATTATAGATAATGTCGTTTTGGTAGAACGCTATAATGAATCTTTATTTTGTTTTTCCTTTTATTTCGAATCGACTAAAATTTAGAAATAAAAAAAAAATTCGCGGGCGAATATTTACTCTTTCAACATTCAGTTGTAAGATTAGTCTATGACATGACCTCTCAGAATAAATGAATAGGTTTCTGGTTCGTTCCGCCATCCTACTCAATGAATCATTAGGATTCGTTTTCAATGGAATCTTATGCATTCACAGGTTCTGTCGTTCCCACCACTTCTCGATTAATGATTAGGTCTGAATTTTACAACGGAGCCTCCAATTAAATTTATTCT